CTCGATAAAGTCGGTTGAGTAGGGTAAAATTGTATCCCTTAGGAACCGTACATGCACCTTTTGATGCATACGGTTCAAAAAAAATTGCGAAAAAAAAAGAATCAATGTATAGATTCCAGTCCTCTTTCTTTTTTCCTATTCTTTTTCATAGCAGGTTTTTCTAACTTCTAACGAAAAGGCTTTTTCTTCGATTTTTCAATAAAGACGAATTTTGACTTCTTTTCTTTCTTCTTTATAATAGAAAAAAAGTCAATAAACTTATCGAATTAACTTCTCATTGATGTATTATTTCATCGAGATTCAATACAAATCACGATGGTATTTTCTTGTTCCTGAATGGGTCTCTTTCATCTTTTTAGGTTTATGCTCTACTCCGGGTAAAGATCCGCCCGATTTGGATTTGCACATATAGGACAAATCTTCCCATCACCATTTCTTTTTGTTATGACTTTACAAATAACAAACAGGAATCATTTATGATACACGTAGTAATCATAGATATATTACCAATTGGGTTTTTTCTAAACGGAGCCTGGATACTTCATTTTTTTAGTCCAACCAAAGCCAACCATAAATTATTCTAATTGATAATAGTACTATGAATTCCCCCCCAAAATGCATCTAATTGCACTTCACGCTCCAATTTTTTGATGATTCAATTTCTCTTTCTTGGGTGAAACAGAGGATATCTCGATCGGGGGAGAGAACGGGGAAATCCCATATGACCCAATATATCTGACAAGTCGCACTATACGTCAACCCAAGATGCATCTTCCTCTCCAGGACTTCGGAAAGGTACTTTTGGAACACCAATAGGCATGAATTGAAAGAAAAAAGAACTAAATACTATATTTCACTTTGATGTGGAAACGTAACAATATGGTTTTATTGTCTTTATAATATTGGTTTTATCATATTTATTTAATCCATAGATTAGAAAAATTCAGAAAGAAAGACAAAATAAATAAAGGAAAATTTTTACGAATAGGTCCTTCTAATGATAAATAAGGATGGACGCATTTACTCATAGAAAATGGTATCAATCCCCCATTGCGTATTGGTACTTATCGAGTATAGAATAAATCTGCTTCTCTTTGTTCCTACGAACAGAATTCTTCCATTATTACGAACAGAATACAATAAATATTAATCTAACCCTTGTTAGGAAATAATCCACTCAAGAAGGGAAGTCCATAGGATAGTCATAGTATAGTCTTTTCCAATGCAATAAAGTTACGTAGTGTCTATTTTTCTTTGAGATAAAGGGGTATTTTCCATGGGTTTGCCTTGGTATCGTGTTCATACCGTTGTATTGAATGATCCCGGCCGGTTGCTTTCCGTTCATATAATGCATACAGCTCTGGTTGCTGGTTGGGCGGGCTCGATGGCTCTGTATGAATTAGCAGTTTTTGATCCTTCTGACCCTGTTCTTGATCCAATGTGGAGACAGGGTATGTTCGTTATACCCTTCATGACTCGTTTAGGAATAACCAATTCATGGGGAGGTTGGAGTATTACAGGAGGGACTGTAACGAATCCGGGGATTTGGAGTTTCGAAGGTGTAGCTGGAGCACATATTGTGTTTTCTGGCTTATGCTTTTTGGCAGCTATCTGGCATTGGGTCTATTGGGATCTAGAAATATTTTGTGATGAACGTACAGGAAAACCTTCTTTGGATTTGCCCAAGATCTTTGGAATTCATTTATTTCTCTCCGGGGTGGCTTGCTTTGGTTTTGGTGCATTTCATGTAACAGGCTTGTATGGTCCTGGAATATGGGTGTCCGATCCCTATGGACTAACGGGAAAAGTACAACCTGTAAATCCGTCGTGGGGCGTGGAAGGTTTTGATCCTTTTGTTCCGGGAGGAATAGCTTCTCATCATATTGCAGCAGGTACATTGGGCATATTAGCGGGTCTATTCCATCTTAGCGTCCGACCGCCACAACGTCTATACAAAGGATTGCGTATGGGAAATATTGAAACCGTACTCTCCAGTAGTATCGCGGCTGTCTTTTTTGCAGCTTTTGTTGTTGCTGGAACTATGTGGTATGGTTCAGCAACTACCCCCATCGAATTATTTGGTCCCACTCGTTATCAATGGGATCAGGGTTACTTCCAGCAAGAGATATATCGAAGAGTTAGCGCCGGGCTAGCAGAAAATCAAAGTTTATCAGAAGCCTGGTCTAAAATTCCTGAAAAATTAGCTTTTTATGATTATATAGGCAATAATCCGGCAAAAGGAGGATTATTCAGGGCAGGCTCAATGGATAACGGAGATGGAATAGCGGTTGGATGGTTAGGACACCCTATCTTTAGAGATAAAGAAGGGCGTGAGCTTTTTGTACGTCGTATGCCTACTTTTTTTGAAACATTTCCAGTCGTTTTGGTAGACGGCGATGGAATTGTTAGAGCTGATGTTCCTTTTAGAAGGGCAGAATCGAAGTATAGTGTTGAACAAGTAGGTGTAACCGTTGAGTTCTATGGCGGCGAACTCAATGGA